TTGGTTCTCCCAGAAAAAAACTTTCATTTTTTGAACCCATTTTTAAAGAACTAAAAAAAAAATTTAAAAAATTGAAAAAGAAATGTTTTATAATTCTAAGAATTTTAAAAGAACAAAAAAAATTGTTTCTAAATGTCTCAAAAGAAACAAAAAAATGGATCATTAAAAGCATTCTGTTTATAAAAGAAATAATAAAAGAACTCTCAAAAATAAACCCAATTATATTATTTGGATTTGGATTGAGAGAAATAGAAGTATATGAATTGAGTGAAACTAAAAAAGATTCGATAATTGGTAATCGGATGATTCATGAATCGTCGATTCAAATTATATCTCAGGGTTGGACAAATTATTCATTAACAGAAAAAAAAATGCAAGATCTAACTGATAGAACAAATACAATCATAAATCAAATAGAAAAAATTACAAAAGAAAATAAAAAAGGAACTCCAGATATAAATTTTATTTCTAACAAAATAAGTTATGATGATAAAGGATCAGAATCACAAAAAAATATTTGGCAGATATTAAAAAGACAAAATGTTAGATTAATCCGTAAGTCACATTATTTTATAAAATATTTCATTGAAAGGATATACATAGATATCTTTCTATGTATCATTAATATTCCTAGCATCAATACACAACTTTTTCTTGACTCAACAAAAAAAATTATTTATAAATACATTAACGATAATGAAGCAAATCACGAAAGAATTGATAAAACAAATCAAAGTGTAATTCCCTTTATTTCGACTATAAAAAAGTCATTTACTAATATTAGTAATAAGAATTCAAAGACTTTTTGCGACTTATCTTACTTTTCACAAGCATATGTATTTTACAAATTATCACAAACTCAAGTTATTAACTTATATAAGTTAAAATCTGTATTTCAATATAACGGAATGTCTCTTTTTCTTAAGAATGAAATAAAGGATTTTTTTGTTGTAACACAAGAACTATTTCATTCCGAATTAAGACATAAGAATCTTCGCAATTATGGAATGAATCAATGGACAAATTGGTTAAGGAGTCAGTATCAATGTGATGTATCTCATATTAAATGGTCTATATTAGTACCACAAAAATGGCGAAATATATTCAATCAACACTGTATGGCTCAAAATAAAGATTTATGTGATTTATATGAAAAGGATCGATTAATTAACTACGAAAAAAATTTCGAAACAGATTCATTACTGAATCAAAAAGATAATTTTAAAAAACAATATAGATATGATATTTTAGCATATAAATCTATTAATTATGAAGATAAGAAGGACTCTTATATTTATGGATCACCATTACAAGTAAAAAATAAACAAGATATTTTTTATAATTACAACACACATACACAAAAATCATTTAATATGCCGGAAGGTATTCCTATTATCCCTTATCTAGTAAAAGATGATATTAGAGATATGGAGATAAATCCGGATAGAAAATATTTTGATTGGAGAATTTTCCATTTTTGTCTTAAAAATAAGGTCGATATTGACGCCTGGATCGATATTGATACTGACACTAACAGTAATAAATATACTAAGACTAGGGTTAATAAGTATCAAATAATTGATAAAATCAATAAGAGGGGTCTTTTTTATCTCACGATTCAGCAAGATCAAGAAATCAATCTATCCAATCAAATAACCCTTTTTGATTGGATGGGGATGAATGAAGAAATACTAAGTTGTCCCATATCAAATATGGAATTTTGGTTCTTCCCAGAATTGGGGATACTTTATAATACGTATAAAATTAAACCGTGGGTTATACCAATTAAATTACTAGTTTTAAATTCTAATATAAATGAAAATTATAGTAAAAACAAAAGCATCGCCGGAAATAAAAAAAGGGATCCTTTTATATCAATATCGGAGAATTCAAAAAAATCTTTTGAATTAGAAAACCGAAATCAAGGGGAAAAAGAATACGCGGTCCAAGCAGATTTTAAATCAGCTCTTTCAAACCAAGAAAAAGATGTTGAAGAAGATTATACGGGATCGTACATGAAAAAAAATAGAAATAAAAAGCAATACAAGATCAATACAAAAGCGGAGTTTGATTTCTTCCTAAAAAGGTATTTGCATTTTCAATTGAGATGGGATGATTCTTTAAATAAAAAAATAAGCAATAACATCAAAGTATATTGTCTCCTGCTTAGACTGATAAATCCAAGAGAAATTACTATATCCTCTATTCAAAGAGGCGAAATGAGTCCGGATATTCTGATGATTCAGAAAGATTTAACTCTTACAGAATTGATTAAAAGGGGAATTTTGATTATTGAACCAATTCGTCTATCTATAAAAAATGATGGAAAATTTATTATGTATCAAACCATCGGTATTTCATTAGTTCATAAAAGCAAACACCAAATTAATCAAAGATACCGAGAAAAAAAACATGCTGATAAGAATTCTGATGAAGCCATTACAAAACATCAAAGGATGACTGGAAATAGAGATAAAAATCATTATGATTTGTTTGTTCCTGAAAATATTTTATCACCTAGACGTCGTAGAGAATTGAGAATTATAATTTGTTTCAATTCTGAGAATAGACATAGAAATGCAGCATTTTGTAATGGGAATAAGGTAAACAGTCAAGTTTTGGATAAAAGCAAAAACTATAAAAAAAAACTTATTAAATTTAAGTTATTTCTTTGGCCCAATTATCGATTAGAAGATTTGGCTTGTATGAATCGTTATTGGTTTAATACCAATAATGGCAGTCGTTTCAGTATGGTAAGGGTACATATGTATCCGCGATTTAAAATGCATTAATAGTACATTTTTGCTATATTTCCCATACTATATCTGATCTATGACGACAAAGAGATGCACACATGCATTGTCTTACATTCCATCGTTCCATTCTGATACACGATACTAATTCAATGACATATCAATTTGATCTAGAAATGAATCAACAAAATATTATTATTTTAGGTCTAAATTTTTATCTTTTGTGAGTGCAGAAAACAACCATCCTTTATGTATACCCTTTCAAATCCAAATAAAATTTACAAATTAAAAATTTAATTTTATTAAAAAAAATTATAAATTAATAACAAAATTAATATTTTTGTATATACAAAATAAAAATGAGAGGCATTATTATTACTGATCAATAAAGATATCTATCAATAAAAATTTCTTAAAATAAAAAGAGGGGGGCGAGAAGATTTCATTTTATGGTAAAAAATTCATTCATCTCAGCTATTTCACAAGAAGAAAAAGACGAAAACAGAGGATCTGCTGAATTTCAAATAGTTAGTTTCACCAATAGGATACGAAGACTTACTTCACATTTAGAATTACACAAAAAAGACTATTTATCTCAGAGAGGTTTACGTAAAATTCTGGGAAAACGCCAACGACTGCTGTCTTATTTGTCAAAGAAAAATAGAATATGTTATAAAGAATTAATTAATCGGTTGGATATTCGGGAGTCAAAAACCCGTTAATTTGAAGAGGCATTTTGAATTATTTGATTTATTAGATCGTGAATTTTAATGAACTTTTTTTCGTTTTCAGCAATTCATGAAAGAATGAATCGAGGAAAAACCGATGAATATACCAGCTACAAGAAAAGACCTCATGATAGTCAATATGGGCCCCCACCACCCATCAATGCATGGTGTTCTTAGACTCATCATTACTCTAGATGGTGAAGATGTTATTGATTGTGAACCAATATTGGGTTATTTACACCGAGGGATGGAAAAAATTGCGGAAAACCGAACAATTATACAATATTTGCCTTATGTAACACGTTGGGATTATTTAGCTACTATGTTCACAGAAGCAATAACTGTAAATGGACCGGAACAGTTGGGAAATATTCAAGTACCTAAAAGAGCTAGCTATATCAGAATAATTATGTTGGAGTTGAGTCGTATAGCTTCTCATCTGTTATGGCTTGGTCCTTTTATGGCGGATATTGGTGCACAAACTCCCTTTTTCTATATTTTCAGAGAAAGAGAATTAGTATATGATCTATTCGAAGCTGCCACCGGTATGAGAATGATGCATAATTATTTTCGTATCGGAGGAGTAGCGGCCGATCTACCTCATGGTTGGATAGATAAATGTTTGGATTTCTGCGATTATTTTTTAACAAGAGTTGCTGAATATCAAAAACTTATTACACGAAATCCTATTTTTTTAGAACGCGTCGAGGGAGTAGGCATTATTGGTAGAGAGGAAGTAATAAATTGGGGTTTATCGGGACCAATGCTGCGAGCTTCCGGAATACAATGGGATCTTCGTAAAGTTGATCATTATGAATGTTACGACGAATTTGATTGGGAGGTACAGTGGCAAAAAGAAGGAGATTCATTGGCTCGTTATCTAGTCCGAATTGGTGAAATGATAGAATCTATAAAAATCATTCAACAGGCTCTGGAAGGAATTCCAGGGGGACCCTATGAGAATTTAGAAATACGATACTTTGATAGAGAAAGGAATCCGGAATGGAATGATTTTGAATATCGATTTATTAGTAAAAAGCCTTCTCCTACATTTGAATTGCCGAAACAAGAACTTTATGTGAGAGTCGAAGCCCCAAAGGGAGAGCTGGGAATTTTTCTGATAGGGGATCAGAGTGGTTTTCCTTGGAGATGGAAAATCCGCCCCCCGGGTTTTATCAATTTGCAAATTCTTCCTCAGTTAGTTAAAAGAATGAAATTGGCTGATATTATGACGATACTAGGTAGTATAGATATCATTATGGGAGAAGTTGATCGTTGAAATGATAATTGATACACCAGAAGTACAAGATATTGATTCTTTTTCTAGATTAGAGTTTTTAAAAGAGGTTTATGGAATTATATGGGTGCTTATTCCTATTTTGACTCTTGTATTGGGAATCACAATAGGTGTACTGGTAATTGTATGGTTAGAAAGAGAAATATCCGCAGGGATACAACAACGTATTGGACCTGAATACGCCGGCCCTTTGGGAATTCTTCAAGCTCTAGCAGATGGGGCAAAACTGGTTTTCAAAGAAAATCTTCTTCCATCTAGGGGGGATACCCGTTTATTCAGTATCGGGCCATCCATAGCAGTCATATCAATTTTAGTAAGCTATTCAGTAGCTCCTTTTGGCTATCACCTTGTTTTAGCGGATCTCAATATCGGTGTTTTTTTATGGATTGCCATTTCTAGTATTGCTCCAATCGGACTTCTTATGTCAGGGTACGGGTCAAATAATAAATATTCCTTTTTAGGTGGTCTACGAGCTGCTGCTCAATCGATTAGTTATGAAATACCATTAACTTTATGTGTGTTATCAATATCTCTACGTGCGATTCGTTGATACATAGACATAAACTTTTCTTTATTCCTTCCTTTCAAAGAAAGGGTTGGAATGAATTAAGTAGATGTAGATATCTTCATTTTTTTTATTCATTATTCGGGTTGATGAACTAAATCAAATAGTTATATGAGTGAAAGAAAACAGCTTATATATAAATTCGCAGTAAAAAGATTGAGTCTCATTTTCTATGTATAAGAGTTAGAGAGTTAAGCGGAAATAAACATAAACAGAAGCGACCGTTTCCCCCAAGATTGGTTGATTAGTCATCCTGACTTGAAGCGGGCTCAAAAGATCAACCATATTGAGTTTTCACTATCATTTGTATGTATTAACACAGGGGGGGGGGGTTGAACAAAAACGAGTGGGTGGTTAGAAACACCAAGATATGTAAAGGATTAGTAATGGAGATTATGTAAATTCTCCAAAAGGACATTTTTACATAATATACAAACAAAGAATACTCATTGGGGCTTTAAGTTGGTAGAAATGATCAGGCAATACTCCCCACGACACGATTCCAATCCAGAGTATGCTCCTATCCACCGATTAAATAAATAACTATTGGGAACGAACTAATCCTTTACTTTATTTTGTAAGCCCCCTTTTTCTCAGAAATAGAAAGAAGAATAGGAACGAAAAAAAGATAAAGAAATCCAATTCCAATAAAAAAATAAAAAAGATACCTTTTTTATTTCCCAGATACATATTAATAGATATAGAATTTGTGTCATAATTCATGAATTAATTATAGAATTTTTTTCGTACGTGAAATAAACGGGTTATTGATATTTCTACAATAAGTATTTTATTGAAGAATTAAGTTATTACTCAACAAAGAAGAATTAAAATTCTTATTGAAATTATTAAAGTTAAAGAAAGGGTGAGATCGATTCAGAAGTACTTTTTTTATTTATTATTAAATAAATTAAATAATTATAACAGACAGAATTCAATTGGTCTAATTTAGGACCGTCCAATAGATTTTGACTTTATCCATCCTACAAACGTACCAAGATAAAATAATACTGACGCGATCCTTAGATTTATTTCTGGCCTTTAAGGAGCCGTATGAGGTGAAAATCTCATGTACGGTTCTGTAATAGCGATGGTAACAGTAATGGTATCACCGACTATAATTATCTAATAGTTCAAGTACAATTGATATAGTTGAGGCGCAATCAAAATACGGTTTTTGGGGATGGAATTTGTGGCGTCAGCCTATAGGGTTTATCATTTTTATCATTTCTTCCCTAGCAGAATGTGAGAGATTACCTTTTGATTTACCCGAAGCAGAAGAAGAATTAGTAGCAGGTTATCAAACCGAATACTCGGGTATAAAATTTGGTTTATTTTATGTTGCTTCCTATCTAAACCTATTAGTTTCTTCATTATTTGTAACAGTTCTTTACTTGGGAGGTTGGAATATCTCTATTCCGGACATATATGTTTCTGAGCTTTTTGAAATAAATAAAACATGTGGAGTTTTTGGAGCGACAATTGGTATCTTTATTACATTAGCTAAAACTTATTTGTTCTTGTTCATTCCTATAACAACAAGATGGACTTTACCGAGGCTAAGAATGGACCAACTATTGAATCTTGGATGGAAATTTCTTTTACCTATTTCTCTCGGTAATCTATTATTAACAACTTCTTCCCAACTCTTTTCACTGTAAGGTAAATTTACAACTTGTCTCAAACAAGAGAAATAAACAAACATAAAATTATTCATAATATATATTAATGATATGTTCTCTATGGTAACTGGGTTCATGAATTATGGTCAACAAACAGTACGAGCTGCAAGGTACATTGGTCAAAGTTTCATGATTACTTTATCTCACGCAAATCGTTTACCTGTAACTATTCAATATCCTTATGAAAAATTAATCACCGCGGAGCGTTTCCGCGGTCGAATCCATTTTGAATTTGATAAATGTATTGCTTGTGAAGTATGTGTTCGTGTATGTCCTATAGATCTACCCGTTGTTGATTGGAAATTGGAAACTGATATTCGCAAGAAACGGTTGCTTAATTACAGTATTGATTTCGGAGTCTGTATATTTTGTGGTAATTGCGTTGAGTATTGTCCAACAAATTGTTTATCAATGACTGAAGAATATGAACTTTCTACTTATGATCGTCACGAATTGAATTATAATCAAATTGCTTTGGGTCGTTTACCAATGTCAGTAATTGACGATTATACAATTCGAACAATTTTTAATTCGCCTCAAAAAAAAAAGCAAATCTCTTGATTAAAGAATAATTTATAATTACTTTACTAAGACTATTACTTTACTAATAAATAATACTAAGGTTCATTTTTTTTTGATCTAATCTAAAGGAATCGGGTTTCTTTCGTTTTGTTTGGTCAATAACTACAAATCCCAACTGTTGATTTGTTGGTTAAGAATCACGTCTTAATTTGGATTGAAAATCCATTAATTAATATATCTGTAATTATTTTTACATATATAGTTTCAAATTAGAACTACTCTTTCAGATAACGAATTAAATTAGTCCAATAATTGTACTTACATTTATTCATATCCCTTAGGATTTAATTAGGAATTGCTCAAAAATTATAATTTTTTTTCTGTTCGGATTTCAATAAGGTCATGAAAAACATTTAGATTTATTTATCTCTTATTTTACATATAATGGATTTGCCCGGACCAATACATGATTTTCTTTTAGTCTTTCTGGGATCGGTTCTTATACTAGGAGGTATGGGAGTGGTATTATTTACCAACCCCATTTATTCTGCCTTTTCATTGGGACTGGTTCTTGTTTGTATATCCTTATTCTATATTCTATTAAACTCCTATTTTGTAGCTGCTGCACAACTCCTTATTTACGTGGGAGCTATAAATGTTTTAATCGTATTTGCTGTGATGTTTATGAATGGTTCAGAATATTACAAAGATTTGAATCTTTGGACCGTTGGGGATGGGGTTACTTTGCCAGTTTGTACAAGTATTTTTGTTTTACTCATGATTACTATTACAGATACGTCATGGTACGGGATTATTTGGACTACAAGATCAAACCAGATTATAGAACAAGATTTGATAAGTAATAGTCAACAAATTGGAATTCATTTATCAACGGATTTTTTTCTTCCGTTTGAATTCGTTTCGATAATTCTTTTAGCCGCTTTGATAGGTGCAATTGCCGTGGCGCGACAGTAATAAATCTATAGAATTTGCAACAGCAATCCAAATTAAACTGTGTTCTGTTTTATTACATTTATTTCCCTTCAATTAAAGGTTCTTTATGTCTAAAATATAAATTATTTTATTCAATCTATTCTATTACCAATAGAATATATTCCTTTGTTCCGTACTTTTTTTTATTCTAGTCAATTGAATCTGTTTAATTGTTGTTCAGTTCATATTGAAATGAATCGAAATTGATAAGGAGTTGGTCAATGATGCTCGAGCATGTACTTGTTTTGAGTGCCTACTTATTTTCTATCGGTATCTATGGATTGATCACGAGTCGAAATATGGTTAGAGCCCTTATGTGTCTTGAACTTATACTGAATGCGGTTAATATAAATTTCGTAACATTTTCTGATTTTTTTGATAGTCGCCAATTAAAAGGAAATATTTTCTCAATTTTTGTTATAGCTATTGCAGCCGCTGAAGCAGCTATTGGTCCGGCTATTATTTCGTCAATTTATCGTAACAGAAAATCAACTCGTATCAATCAATCAAATTTGTTGAATAAGTAGTATTAATAATCATATAAATTCTAATATTCATAAATTATAATTACCATGACCATATATTACGTATAATACATGTTTTAGAAAATGTAAAAAATCAATGTAAGAAATCAAAGTATCTTGGTTCTATCGCACGGGTCGATCCAGAAGTAGATTGATTATAAAAATTCTGATAAATTATTGATTCATCTGGTGTCTAAATATATGATTCATTTACAAGTTTACTAGATCGAAAATTTCTGACATTTAAAAATTTATAGATCCAATGTCACATTCAGTAAAGATTTATGATACGTGTATAGGGTGCACTCAATGTGTGCGAGCCTGCCCAACAGATGTATTAGAAATGATACCTTGGGACGGATGTAAGGCTAAGCAAATTGCTTCCGCTCCAAGAACAGAGGACTGTGTCGGTTGTAAGAGATGTGAATCCGCCTGTCCAACGGATTTCTTGAGTGTTCGAGTTTATTTATGGCATGAAACAACTCGAAGTATGGGTCTAGCTTATTAATACGTTCCAGAAAACCCTACTTGAAATACATTTTTTTTTACCTTTACCGACAAAAACCCGCGCTCAAAAAATATTTATTTTGAGCACGGGTTTTTCTGGTCCAAGTTTATCTTGTTTTTACCATGAATTATTTTCCTTGGTTAACACTAGTTGTAGTTTTGCCAATATTCGCGGGTTCCTTAATTTTCTTTCTCCCTCATAGAGGAAATAAGGTAATACGTTGGTATACTATATGTATATGTTTAATAGAACTACTTCTAACAACCTATGCATTCGGTTATCGTTTCCAATTGGATGATCCATTAATGCAACTGACAGAGGATTATAAATGGATCGATTTTTTTGATTTTTACTGGAGATTGGGAATAGATGGAATTTCTATAGGACCTATTTTACTGACAGGATTTATCACAACTTTAGCTACTTTA